ATATGTAATGTAATGGTTATAAGCCAACTCTTGTGGATGTTTCGAAGAATGATTCTAGAATCCGATTGAATATAAGATATGAATAGTTGGTTTACGTTATGGAAGAAACACATGTATATGTGATATTAGGTATTGACTCGGATTAGACATTGACTAGTTATATATGAACTATCTAGATATCTAATTTCCCATCCCTTTAGATGGGGATTCCAATAGAAGTCTTTCCGTTTCGTCTGTGACTGTGGATTGAATGAATAAACAGATGAAATCAAGTATACAGACTCGAAAGAACGAAAAATTCAAAGAATGGTTCGGAACAAAGAAATGGAAGAACTAGAGCTGTATGGATTGACAAAGACTCCATGGATAGGAACTAAAAACAAAATATCGAAGTAGTTCTGATGATTCAATAATTTCATTACTTGAATTCGGAGTTCTTAGTTACTTCGATTAGATCAATCTTAGTGATGGAATAATTAAGTCATAATTCATTGGTTGATTGTATCATTAACCATTTCTTTATTTTGGTGCGAGGAGCTTACCATGAATCCACTGATTTCTGCCGCTTCTGTTATTGCTGCTGGATTGGCTGTAGGGCTTGCTTCTATTGGACCCGGAGTTGGTCAAGGTACTGCTGCGGGACAAGCTGTAGAAGGTATCGCGAGACAGCCAGAGGCAGAGGGTAAAATACGAGGTACTTTATTGCTTAGTCTGGCTTTTATGGAAGCTTTAACCATTTATGGACTGGTCGTGGCATTAGCGCTTTTATTTGCGAATCCCTTTGTTTAATCCTAGAAATGTGAAAAAGATTTATCTTTCGCATTTCTTATTTTATTGCTTTGGACTTGCCGCTTGCTTTTTCGAATTATATCAAGATTTTACTCCTACAATCACTTATTCGTTGAGACAAGACCCCATGGGAAGGACTGATTTGAGGATGAGGAATTAGCAGATCCACTCGCTTTCTTCCTTCCCGTCGGAACTTTTTCTTTTTAAGAAGCGTTGCAACAAACGAGGTAGTTCGCAATTGATATAAGACCTGGGCCCTAATTCTAATAAGTATCTTTTTATTGGGAATTTCAATTGAAAAAAAAAAAAATAAATTTCCAAATTTAATATATTTAGAAATAAAGAAATTAATAAAAAAAGAAATAAAAAGAAAAAAGGGTGAAGTGATACAAAAAGAACTCTGCTCGATTTTGTTAGTCCTATCTAATTTTGTTAGTCCTATCTATAAGAGGAGATCATATGAAAAATGTAACCGATTCTTTCGTTCTCTTGGGTCACTGGCCATCCGCCGGGAGTTTCGGGCTTAATACCGATATTTTAGCAACAAATCCAATAAATCTAAGTGTAGTGCTTGGTGTATTGATCTTTTTTGGAAAGGGAGTGTGTGCGAGTTGTTTATTTCAAGAATGGGCTGGATCCAACCAGTTGCACTTTTTCTTTTCTTTATAACTAGGAAAGAAAAGTGCACGATCTCGCGAATTACTTCTGAAGAAATTAAGAAATCATATGTAAGAACCATAGCATTTCGTGATTCATTGGTAAATCCACTTTGATTCTCTATCAACCAATAATGTGGGACCATTAACATGGTTAAAGCTAAACCGTTTGAAGTCCAGGCGCAGCATGGTACTCTTTCTACCACTATGTTAGTAAGAGGCTGGTTTCAAAATAAATAGTTGGAAATTTTTTCGATATAGAACACTCATATCGATCAAATAATTTGAACCATTTACTGGAAAATAGGTAAGGTACTTCGCCTCTTTTTTTATCCAATGCTGAATCGATGACCTATGTATAAAGTAAGAAGAATTTTTTGGATTTGAAGAAAAAAATTCATAAAAAAAAAAAGAAACAACTTTGTTGACAATTACAGATTTTGTGTCTGGTCAGAAGAGTCCTCCGAATATTCTAGTCTTGGTTCAGTTATCAGTTTCGATATTTTGGAATATGAACAGAGAAGAGAGGATAAGCTCATTAGATTAAAATATATATATATGGGAATGCCCCATAAGTAACTGAGCGTGAGAGCCAAATGAATCGAAAGATTCATGTTTGGTTCGGGAAGAGATCATGGAAGTTTTGAAATGAATGGGACGATAATCTACTTTCATTAAGTGATTTATTAGATAATCGAAAACAGAGAATCTTGAGTACTATTCGAAATTCAGAAGAACTACGTGGAGGGGCCATTGAACAACTAGAAAAAGCCCGGACCCGCTTACGGAAAGTGGAAATGGAAGCAGATGAGTTTCGAGTGAATGGATACTCTGAGATAGAACGAGAAAAATTGAATTTGATAAATTCAACTTATAAGAATTTGGAACAATTAGAAAATTACAAAAATGAAACCATTTATTTTGAACAACAAAGAGCTATTAATCAAGTCCGACAACGAGTTTTCCAACAAGCCTTACAAGGAGCTTTAGGAACTTTGAATAGTTGTTTGAACAGTGAGTTACATTTACGAACTATCAGTGCTAATATTGGCATG